GCTAGCGTAGCTTAAGCAAAGCATAACACTGAAGATGTTAAAATGGACCCCTAAAAGTCCCGCAGGCACAAAGGCTTGGTCCTGACTTTACTATCAGCTTTAGCCTAGTTTACACATGCAAGTCTCCGCACCCCTGTGAGAATGCCCTTAATCCCCCATCCGGGGACGAGGAGCCGGCATCAGGCACACTTTGTTAGCCCAAGACGCCTTGCTACGCCACACCCCCAAGGGAACTCAGCAGTGGTAAACATTAAGCCATAAGTGAAAACTTGACTTAGTTAAGGCTAAGAGGGCCGGTAAAACTCGTGCCAGCCACCGCGGTTATACGAGAGGCCCCAGTTGATAGGTGCGGCGTAAAGAGTGGTTATGGAGTACACCCAACTAAAGCCGAAGACCCCCTAGGCTGTCATACGCACCTGGAGGCACGAAGCCCAATTACGAAAGTAGCTTTACTCAAGCCCACCCGACCCCACGACAGCTGAGATACAAACTGGGATTAGATACCCCACTATGCTCAGCCGTAAACTTAGATGTCATCCCACAATCGACATCCGCCAGGGAACTACGAGCGCTAGCTTAAAACCCAAAGGACTTGGCGGTGCCTCAGACCCACCTAGAGGAGCCTGTTCTAGAACCGATAACCCCCGTTAAACCTCACCACCCCTTGTTAATCCCGCCTATATACCGCCGTCGTCAGCTTACCCTGTGAAGGCCCCATAGTAAGCAAAATGGACAAAACCCAGAACGTCAGGTCGAGGTGTAGCGTACGGGGTGGAAAGAAATGGGCTACATTTTCTGGCTCAGAATACTACGAACGGCACCATGAAACGGGTGCCCGAAGGTGGATTTAGCAGTAAAAAGAAAATAGAGAGTTCTTTTGAATCCGGCTCTGAGGCGCGCACACACCGCCCGTCACTCTCCCCGAACCCCAACCTTTAAAAGTAAATAACAAAATTAACTCACCAAGGGGAGGCAAGTCGTAACATGGTAAGTGTACCGGAAGGTGCACTTGGAATAACCAGGGCGTGGCTGAGACAGTCAAGCACCTCACTTACACCGAGAAGACATCCATGCAAGTTGGATCGCCCTGAGCTCAACAGCTAGCTTAACCGCCTAGAATAAACTAACAACATAAATAACCCAACAAAAACCAAAAACAATAAACAAATCATTTTTCCACCTTAGTATGGGAGACAGAAAAGGAACCACAAAGCAATAGAGAAAGTACCGCAAGGGAAAGCTGAAAGAGAAATGAAACAACCCATTTAAGCCTAAAAAAGCAGAGATCAACCCTCGTACCTTTTGCATCATGATTTAGCCAGCATTATCCGAGCAAAGAGAACTTTAGTTCGAGACCCCGAAACCGAGTGAGCTACTCCGAGACAGCCTATCATAGGGCCAACCCGTCTCTGTGGCAAAAGAGTGGGAAGAACTCCGAGTAGAGGTGACAAACCTACCGAACCCGGTTATAGCTGGTTGCCTAAGAAGTGGATATAAGTTCAGCCCCTCACCCCTCAGGTCACAACAGTAACACGAATACTAGACCACGAGAAAAGAAAGGGAGTTAGTCAGAGGAGGTACAGCTCCTCTGAACCAGGACACAACCTTACCAGGAGGCCAAGGATCATACTCAACAAGGTCAACCGTTTCAGTGGGCCTAAAGGCAGCCACCTGCACAGAAAGCGTTAAAGCTCAGACGGACCAAAGACCCTTTATTCTGATAACCCACCCCAACCCCCTAATAGTATTAGGCCGCCCTATGCCCCCATAGGAGAGACAATGCTAAAATGAGTAATAAGAAGGACGCCCTTCTCCCAGCACATGTGTAAGTTAGTCCGGACCTTCCACTAACAAATAACGAACCCAACCCAAGAGAGCACTGTGGATTTAAACACAACCTAGAAAACCCCACACGCACACATCGTTACCCCCACACAGGAGTGCCCACAAGAGGAAAGACCCAAAGGAAAAGAAGGAACTCGGCAAACACAAGCCTCGCCTGTTTACCAAAAACACCGCCTCCTGCAAATCAAAACATAGGAGGTCCCGCCTGCCCTGTGACTCTAAGTTTAACGGCCGCGGTATTTTGACCGTGCGAAGGTAGCGCAATCACTTGTCTTTTAAATGAGGACCTGTATGAATGGCATCACGAGGGCTTAGCTGTCTCCTTTTCCAAGTCAATGAAATTGATCTACCCGTGCAGAAGCGGGTATACCCCTACAAGACGAGAAGACCCTGTGGAGCTTAAGACACAAGATCAACCACGTCAAACAACCAAACTTAAAGGTATAAACAAAGTGTGAACATGACCAACATGTCTTCGGTTGGGGCGACCGCGGGGGAAAAACAAGCCCCCACGTGGACCGGGATTATTCCTAAAGCCAAGAGACACACCTCTAAGCCTCAGAACATCTGACCATAAATGATCCGGCTAAAGCCGATCAACGAACCAAGTTACCCCAGGGATAACAGCGCAATCCTCTCCCAGAGTCCATATCGACGAGGGGGTTTACGACCTCGATGTTGGATCAGGACATCCTAATGGTGCAGCCGCTATTAAGGGTTCGTTTGTTCAACGATTAAAGTCCTACGTGATCTGAGTTCAGACCGGAGCAATCCAGGTCAGTTTCTATCTGTAACGCTACTTTTCCTAGTACGAAAGGACCGGAAAAGAGGGGCCCATGCTCCAGGTACGCCCCACCCCGACCTGATGAAAACAACTAAACCAGACAAGGGGGCGCAATCCTTCAGCCCTAGATAAGGGCATGCTGGAGTGGCAGAGCCTGGTAAATGCAAAAGACCTAAGCCCTTTCTACCAGAGGTTCAAATCCTCTCTCCAGCCATGCTCACCATTCTACTCATCTATCTTATCAATCCCCTAGCTTACATTATTCCAGTACTCTTGGCAGTCGCCTTCCTAACTCTTCTGGAACGAAAAGTGCTCGGCTACATGCAACACCGCAAAGGCCCAAACATTGTAGGCCCCTACGGGCTTCTCCAACCCATCGCAGATGGCGTAAAACTATTTATTAAAGAACCAGTACGCCCTTCCACATCCTCCCCCTTCCTCTTCCTCGCCACCCCCATACTAGCCCTAACCCTTGCCCTTACTCTCTGAGCCCCTATACCCATCCCCTACCCCGTAGCCGACCTAAACCTAGGAATCCTTTTCGTCCTAGCCCTCTCCAGCCTGGCGGTCTACTCCATCTTAGGCTCAGGCTGAGCATCCAACTCAAAATACGCCCTTATCGGAGCCCTACGGGCAGTAGCTCAAACAATCTCCTACGAAGTAAGCCTAGGACTAATCCTCCTCTCCATTATCATCTTCGCAGGGGGTTTTACCCTACAAACATTCAACACCGCCCAAGAAAGCATCTGACTGCTTGCCCCAGCCTGACCCCTAGCCGCCATATGATATATTTCCACGCTCGCTGAAACAAACCGCGCCCCATTCGACCTAACAGAGGGAGAATCCGAACTCGTCTCAGGTTTCAACGTAGAATATGCGGGGGGCCCCTTTGCCCTATTCTTCCTGGCCGAGTACGCCAATATCCTACTCATAAACACACTCTCAACTATTCTATTTTTAGGCGCATCCCACCTCCCATCCCTCCCCGAGTTAACCGCTGCCAACCTCATGACAAAAGCTGCACTCCTATCCGTCGTTTTCCTATGAATCCGAGCCTCATATCCCCGATTCCGATATGACCAACTCATGCACTTAGTTTGAAAAAACTTCTTACCACTAACCCTAGCCCTCGTATTATGACACATTGCCCTTCCAATCGCATTCGCAGGGCTTCCACCACAACTATAATACCAGGAATTGTGCCCGAACACCCAAGGACCATTTTGATAGAATGACACATGAGGGTTAAAATCCCCCCAATTCCTTAGAAAGAAGGGGCTCGAACCCATGCTCTAGAGATCAAAACTCCAGGTGCTTCCACTACACCACTTTCTAGTAAGGTCAGCTAATTAAGCTTTTGGGCCCATACCCCAAACATGTTGGTTAAACCCCCTCCCCTACTAATGAACCCCTACGTACTAACTGTACTACTATCCAGCCTAGGACTCGGCACCACACTCACCTTTGCCAGCTCACACTGACTCCTAGCATGAATGGGACTTGAAATCAACACCCTCGCCATCATCCCACTTATAGCACAACACCACCACCCCCGAGCAGTAGAAGCCACAACCAAGTACTTCCTCACACAAGCCACAGCCGCAGCTATGATTTTATTCGCAAGCACAACCAACGCCTGAATACTTGGAGAATGAGACATCACTCAACTATCTCACCCAGCAGCTGCCACAATAGTTATAATCGCCCTAGCCCTAAAACTAGGCTTAGCCCCCATACACTTTTGACTGCCCGAAGTCCTACAAGGCTTAGACCTTACAACAGGGTTAATCCTCTCAACCTGACAAAAACTAGCCCCCTTTGCACTAATTATCCAAATCGCACCAACCATACACCCCATAGTACTAACAACTCTCGGAATCTCATCCGCCATAGTTGGCGGATGAGGCGGATTAAACCAAACCCAACTACGTAAAATTCTAGCCTACTCATCCATCGCTCATCTCGGATGAATAATCATTGTCCTCCAATTTGCACCACACCTAACCCTCCTGGCTCTAGGAACATACATCGCAATAACCTCCGCAGCATTCCTAACCCTAAAATCAACTTCCTCCACCAAAATCAATACCTTAGCCCTAGCCTGAGCTAAAACCCCAAGCCTCGCAGCCCTCGCAGCCCTCCTGCTACTCTCACTCGGCGGACTCCCGCCCCTAACCGGCTTCATACCCAAATGATTAATCCTACAAGAACTAACTAAACAAGGCCTACCTCTCACAGCAACCCTTATAGCACTAACAGCCCTTCTTAGCCTATACTTCTACCTCCGCCTCTGTTACGCTATAACCCTAACCATCTCCCCCAACACTAACAACTCAACCACCCCTTGACGTCTCCCAAACACACAAAACACCCTACCACTGTCACTAATAATAATCGCAGCCCTAACCCTTCTACCCCTTACCCCAGCCGCCATAGCACTAGTAACATAGGGGCTTAGGATAACATAAGACCAAGGGCCTTCAAAGCCCTAAGCAGGAGTGAAAATCTCCTAGCCCCTGATAAGACTTGCAGGACTCTATCCCACATCTTCTGAATGCAACCCAGACACTTTAATTAAGCTAAAACCTTCCTAGATGAGAAGGCCTCGATCCTACAAACTCTTAGTTAACAGCTAAGCGCTCAAACCAGCGAGCATTCATCTACCTTTCCCCGCCGAAGGGAGCAAGGCGGGGAAAGCCCCGGCAGGCTATTAGCCGGCATCTTCAGATTTGCAATCTGACGTGGTCTTCACCACGGGGCTTGATAGGAAGAGGACTTAAACCTCTGTCTTCGGGGCTACAACCCGCCGCCTATACTCTCGGCCACCCTACCTGTGGCAATCACACGCTGATTCTTCTCCACCAACCACAAAGACATTGGCACCCTTTATTTAGTATTCGGTGCCTGAGCCGGAATAGTTGGCACGGCTCTTAGCCTCTTAATTCGAGCCGAGCTTAGCCAGCCCGGCGCCCTCCTCGGCGATGACCAAATTTATAATGTCATCGTCACAGCACATGCCTTCGTAATGATTTTCTTTATAGTAATACCAATCATGATCGGAGGCTTCGGAAACTGGCTACTCCCCCTAATACTAGGGGCCCCTGACATAGCATTCCCCCGAATGAACAACATGAGTTTCTGACTTCTACCCCCCTCACTCCTCCTCCTCCTTTCATCCTCAGGGGTTGAAGCTGGGGTGGGGACAGGGTGGACCGTCTATCCCCCCTTGGCCGGCAACTTAGCCCACGCCGGTGCCTCTGTAGACCTCGCCATCTTCTCTTTACACCTGGCAGGTGTTTCCTCAATTCTGGGATCAATTAATTTTATTACCACAATTACCAACATGAAGCCCCCAGCCATCTCCCAATACCAGACACCCCTGTTCGTGTGATCCCTTCTCGTCACAACTGTCCTACTTCTCCTGTCTCTCCCAGTTCTAGCCGCCGCTATCACCATGCTCCTCACAGACCGTAATCTTAACACAACATTCTTTGACCCAGCCGGAGGAGGAGACCCCATCCTATATCAACACCTATTCTGATTCTTCGGCCACCCAGAGGTTTACATTCTAATCCTGCCCGGATTTGGCATCGTCTCACACGTCGTCGCCTACTACGCCGGTAAAAAAGAACCATTCGGTTATATGGGCATAGTTTGGGCTATAATAGCTATCGGACTCCTAGGATTTATTGTTTGAGCCCACCACATGTTTACAGTGGGAATGGACGTAGACACTCGTGCCTATTTCACATCCGCAACAATAATTATTGCCATCCCAACAGGTGTAAAAGTATTTAGCTGATTAGCCACCCTGCACGGAGGTTCAATCAAATGAGAGACCCCGCTTCTTTGAGCCCTAGGCTTTATCTTTCTCTTCACCGTGGGGGGCCTAACAGGGATTGTCCTATCCAACTCATCCCTAGACATTGTACTTCACGACACCTACTACGTAGTAGCCCACTTCCATTATGTCCTCTCCATAGGAGCCGTATTTGCAATCATGGCTGGGTTTGTACACTGATTCCCCCTCTTTTCAGGGTACACCCTCCACAGCACGTGGTCCAAAATCCATTTTGGGGTTATATTCCTCGGGGTCAACCTCACATTCTTCCCCCAGCACTTCCTAGGCCTAGCAGGAATACCACGACGATACTCAGACTACCCAGACGCTTACGCTCTCTGAAACACTGTCTCCTCTATCGGTTCTATAATTTCCATGGTAGCAGTTATCATATTCCTATTCATTCTTTGAGAAGCATTTGCCGCCAAACGAGAAGTACTATCAGTCGAACTAACCGCCACAAACGTAGAATGACTACACGGCTGCCCTCCCCCCTACCACACATTTGAAGAGCCAGCTTTCGTCCAAGTACAAGCAAACTAACGAGAAAGGGAGGAATTGAACCCCCATGTACTGGTTTCAAGCCAGTCGCATAACCACTCTGCCACTTTCTTCTATAAGGACCCTAGTAAAATAGTATATTACACTGCCTTGTCAAGACAGAATTGTGGGTTAGACCCCTGCGGGTCCTGAGCTTTAAGCTAAAATGGCACATCCCTCACAATTAGGATTCCAAGACGCGGCCTCACCAGTAATAGAAGAGCTTCTTCACTTCCACGACCACGCACTTATGATCGTGCTCCTCATTAGCACCTTCATCCTTTACATTATCGTAGCGATGGTTTCAACTAAACTTACTAACAAATATATCCTAGATTCCCAAGAAATCGAAATCGTATGAACTATTCTTCCATCCGTTATTCTTATCTTAATTGCCCTCCCCTCCCTCCGCATTCTTTATCTAATAGACGAAATCAATGACCCCCACCTCACTATCAAAGCAATAGGCCATCAATGGTACTGAAGCTACGAATACACGGACTATGAAGATCTAGCCTTTGACTCATATATAATCCCAACACAAGATTTAGCCCCCGGCCAGTTTCGACTCCTCGAAACAGACCACCGAATAGTAGTCCCCATAGAATCACCCATCCGAGTCCTAGTCTCAGCCGAAGACGTCTTACACTCATGAACTGTTCCCGCACTAGGAGTGAAAATAGACGCAGTACCAGGCCGCCTAAATCAAACAGCCTTTATCGTCTCACGCCCTGGGGTATTCTACGGACAATGCTCTGAGATCTGCGGGGCCAACCACAGCTTTATGCCTATCACCGTGGAAGCAGTCCCCCTTGAACACTTTGAAAACTGATCCTCCCTAATACTTGAAGACGCTTCACTAGAAAGCTAAACCGGGACTAGCGTTAGCCTTTTAAGCTAAAGACTGGTGACTCCCAACCACCTCTAGTGACATGCCCCAATTAAATCCCGCCCCCTGATTTGCCATCCTAGTATTTTCTTGACTGGTATTCCTAACCGTAATTCCCCCCAAAGTTCTTGGCCATACCTTCACCAACGAACCAACCACGCTAAGCACAGAAAAAACCAAACCTGAACCCTGAACCTGACCATGACACTAAGCTTCTTCGACCAATTCATGAGCCCCACATACTTCGGCATTCCCCTGATGGCCTTGGCCATCACCCTGCCTTGAATTCTCTACCCCACCCCCTCTGCCCGCTGACTAAATAATCGTCTTCTTACACTACAGGGCTGATTCCTTAATCGTTTCACTCAACAGCTACTCCTCCCCCTAAACCTGGGAGGGCACAAATGAGCAGCCCTACTCACCTCCCTAATAATCTTCCTCATCACTCTCAACATACTAGGTCTCCTCCCCTATACCTTCACCCCAACCACTCAACTATCCTTAAACATGGGTCTCGCAGTCCCCCTCTGACTAGCCACCGTTATCATCGGAATACGAAATCAACCCACTGCCGCACTAGGCCATCTCTTGCCAGAAGGAACCCCAGTCCCCCTCATCCCAGTCCTAATTATCATCGAAACCATCAGCCTTTTCATTCGGCCCCTCGCACTCGGAGTCCGACTAACTGCCAACCTAACAGCCGGACACCTTCTCATTCAACTAATCGCTACCGCCGCATTTGTACTTCTACCAATAATGCCAACAGTAGCCATTTTGACAGTCACAGTACTATTTCTTCTCACACTATTAGAGGTAGCAGTCGCTATAATTCAGGCCTACGTATTTGTTCTTTTACTAAGTCTTTATCTACAAGAAAACGTCTAATGGCCCACCAAGCACACGCATACCACATGGTTGACCCAAGCCCCTGACCCCTAACCGGCGCAGTCGCTGCTCTCCTACTAACATCTGGTCTCGCAATCTGATTTCACTTTCATTCAATAACGCTACTATCCCTCGGATTGGTACTCACCCTACTCACAATATGCCAATGATGACGTGATGTAATCCGAGAAGGAACATTCCAAGGACACCACACCCCTCCCGTCCAAAAAGGCTTACGCTACGGAATAATCCTATTTATCACATCAGAGGTCTTCTTCTTTCTAGGCTTCTTCTGAGCTTTTTACCACTCAAGCTTGGCACCAACCCCCGAACTTGGGGGATGTTGACCCCCAACCGGAATCATCCCACTAGACCCATTCGAAGTACCCCTTTTAAACACCGCCGTACTTCTCGCCTCCGGAGTTACAGTTACTTGAACACATCACAGCCTCATAGAAGGCAATCGAAAAGAGGCCATCCAATCTCTCGCCCTGACAGTTATCCTAGGCTTTTACTTTACCCTTCTCCAAGCCATAGAGTACTACGAGGCCCCCTTCACTATCGCTGACGGAGTTTACGGATCAACATTCTTTGTAGCCACAGGATTTCACGGACTACACGTAATTATCGGGTCCACCTTCCTAGCCGTCTGCCTACTCCGACAAATCCAATACCACTTCACCTCAGAACACCACTTTGGATTTGAAGCCGCCGCATGATATTGACATTTCGTTGACGTCGTCTGATTATTCCTCTACGTATCCATCTACTGATGAGGCTCATAATCTTTCTAGTATTAAAGCCAGTACAAGTGACTTCCAATCACCCAGTCTTGGTTAAAATCCAAGGAAAGATAATGAATTTAATCACAACAATCCTACTAATCACCATCACTCTCTCTACACTACTGGCCATCGTATCTTTTTGATTGCCTCAAATAACGCCAGATGCAGAAAAACTTTCACCCTACGAATGCGGTTTCGACCCATTAGGGTCCGCCCGACTACCCTTCTCTCTGCGCTTTTTCCTAATCGCCATTCTTTTTCTCCTCTTCGACCTAGAAATTGCACTTCTACTTCCCCTACCCTGAGGAGACCAACTACTTACCCCCATTAACACCTTTCTTTGGGCTACCACAGTCCTAGCTCTACTCACCCTAGGCCTCATTTACGAGTGAACCCAAGGGGGCCTAGAATGAGCCGAATAGGGAGTTAGTCCAAAAAAGACCTCTGATTTCGGCTCAGAAAATCACAGTTAAAGTCCGTGACACCCTTATGACACCCGCACACTTCAGCTTCAGCTCAGCCTTCATTCTAGGGCTTATAGGCCTAGCATTCCACCGCACCCATCTCCTATCAGCCCTATTATGCTTAGAAGGAATGATATTGTCATTATTTATCGCACTCTCCCTCTGAGCCCTTCAACTAGAGGCAACAGGATACTCCTCAGCCCCCCTGCTTCTCCTAGCCTTCTCGGCCTGTGAAGCTAGCGCAGGACTAGCCCTGCTAGTTGCCACAGCACGAACCCACGGAACCGACCGCCTCCAAAGCCTAAACCTTCTACAATGCTAAAAATCCTTATTCCAACACTCATGCTCTTCCCCACAATCTGACTAGTTCCAACAAAATGACTCTGAACCACCACAACAGCCCAAAGCCTCTTAATTGCCCTAACTAGCCTATCCTGACTGAAATGGGACTCCGAAATCGGCTGATCTTCATCTAACTCCTACCTAGCAACAGATCCTCTCTCCACCCCCCTCCTTGTACTTACCTGCTGACTTCTCCCTCTCATAATCCTGGCCAGTCAAAACCACATCTCCCCTGAGCCCATTGGCCGTCAACGCATGTACATTTCACTCCTAACATCCCTCCAAATATTCCTCATCATAGCCTTCGGGGCCACTGAAATCATCATGTTCTACGTCATATTTGAAGCCACACTCCTACCAACCCTCATCATCATCACCCGCTGAGGAAATCAGACAGAACGTCTTAATGCAGGAACATATTTCCTCTTTTATACTCTCGCAGGCTCCCTCCCTCTCTTAGTTGCTCTCCTCCTCCTACAAAACAGCACAGGAACACTTTCAATATTAACATTACAATACTCCCAACCACTATCCCTTTTCTCCTGGGGAGATAAAATCTGATGAGCAGGCTGCCTCATTGCCTTTCTAGTAAAAATACCCCTATATGGAGTCCACCTCTGACTACCCAAAGCTCATGTTGAAGCCCCCATTGCAGGTTCCATGGTTCTAGCCGCTGTTCTCCTAAAGCTCGGCGGATACGGCATAATGCGTATAATAGTTATACTAGACCCCCTCACTAAAGAAATGGCCTACCCATTTATTGTACTAGCACTATGGGGGATTATCATAACCGGGTCTATCTGTTTACGACAAACGGACCTCAAATCACTAATCGCTTACTCCTCCGTAAGCCACATAGGACTAGTAGCCGGGGGTATCCTCATTCAAACCCCATGAGGTTTTACCGGAGCAATCATTCTCATGATTGCCCACGGTCTAGCCTCTTCAGCCCTATTCTGTCTAGCCAACACAAGCTATGAGCGCACCCACAGCCGAACCATAGTACTAGCACGAGGACTCCAAATGCTCTTCCCCCTGACAGCAGTCTGATGATTCACCGCTAATCTAGCCAACCTCGCCCTTCCACCACTCCCTAACTTAATGGGCGAAATCATAATTATCTCTACAATATTTAACTGATCCCCCTGAACTCTGGCCCTCACCGGCCTAGGAACCCTAATCACAGCAGGCTACTCACTATACCTATTCCTTATATCTCAACGGGGGCCAGCCCCCGCTCACATAGTTGGACTTACACCATATCACACACGAGAACACCTACTAATGTCCCTTCACCTAATCCCCATCATTTTACTAATCACGAAACCCGAACTCATGTGAGGCTGATGCCACTGTAGACATAGTTTAACTAAAACACTAGATTGTGATTCTAAAAATAGGGGTTAAAACCCCCTTGTCCACCGAGAGAGGCCCGAAGCTAATAGAGACTGCTAATCCCTAGACCCGCGGTTTAACTCCGCGGCTCACTCGCGCTCCTAAAGGATAACAGCCCATCCGTTGGTCTTAGGAACCAAAAACTCTTGGTGCAAATCCAAGTAGCAGCTATGCAACCAACCGCCCTTATTTTTTCAACCAGCCTCGTGCTAATCTTTGGTCTCCTTTTATACCCCCTCGTCACCACCTTAGACCCAAACCCGCAAAAAAGTAATTGAGCCGTCACCCACGTCAAAACGGGGGTTAGTACCGCCTTCGCAGTAAGTCTCCTTCCCCTATTCATCTTCCTAGACCAAGGAGTTGAGACCATCGTTACCAACTGACACTGAATAAACACTGCAACCTTTGACATCAATATCAGTCTTAAATTTGACCACTACTCAATTATCTTTACCCCCATTGCCCTCTATGTCACCTGATCCATCTTAGAATTTGCCTCATGATACATACACGCAGACCCCAATATTAACCGATTCTTTAAATACCTCCTTCTTTTCCTAGTGGCCATAATCATTCTAGTAACTGCCAACAACATATTTCAACTATTTATCGGCTGAGAAGGAGTCGGCATCATATCCTTTCTTCTCATCGGGTGATGATATGGCCGAGCCGACGCCAACACAGCAGCCCTTCAAGCCGTCCTATACAACCGGGTCGGAGATATTGGACTAATCATGGCCATAGCCTGATTCGCAATAAATCTAAACTCATGGGAAATCCAACAAATATTCTTCGCATCCAAAGAATTTGACCTAACACTCCCTCTAATCGGCCTAGTCGTCGCAGCCACCGGTAAGTCAGCCCAATTTGGCCTACACCCCTGGCTGCCCTCCGCCATAGAGGGCCCCACCCCAGTATCTGCCCTCCTACACTCCAGCACAATAGTAGTAGCTGGCATTTTCCTACTCATTCGCCTCCACCCACTAATACAAGACAACCAAACAGCCCTCACCATCACCCTCTGCTTGGGAGCACTAACCACCCTATTTACAGCAACCTGCGCTCTTACCCAAAACGATATTAAAAAAATCGTTGCATTCTCCACCTCCAGTCAACTAGGCCTGATAATGGTCACCATTGGACTCAACCAACCTCAACTAGCCTTCCTTCACATCTGCACCCACGCCTTTTTCAAAGCCATACTCTTTTTATGTTCAGGATCCATTATCCACAGCCTCAATGACGAACAAGACATCCGAAAAATGGGGGGCCTTCACAATCTCATACCCTTCACCTCCTCCTGTCTCACTATCGGGAGCCTCGCCCTCACCGGCACCCCCTTCTTAGCAGGCTTCTTCTCAAAAGACGCCATCATTGAGGCCCTCAACACTTCATACCTAAACGCCTGAGCCCTAGCCCTTACTCTTATTGCCACCTCTTTCACCGCAGTTTACAGCTTTCGAGTGGTATTCTTTGTCTCCATGGGAACCCCCCGGTTCCTAACACTTTCCCCAATCAACGAAAACAACCCCTCCGTCATCAACCCCCTCAAACGTTTAGCCTGAGGAAGTATCATCGCAGGCCTTATCATTACCTCAAACTTCATCCCATCCAAAACCCCTATCATAACTATACCACCCCTCCTCAAACTAGCCGCTTTAGCAGTAACAATCACCGGCCTCCTCATAGCCATAGAACTGGCCTCTCTAACAAGCAAACAATTCAAAACCACCCCAACTATCCCCCTCCACAACTTCTCCAATATGTTGGGGTATTTTCCCGCAACCATCCACCGACTAATCCCCAAACTCAATCTCACCTTAGGGCAAACCATCGCCACCCAATTAGTTGATCAAACATGATTTGAAATAGCCGGCCCCAAAGGACTAGCTTCCGCCCAAATAAAATTAATTACCACTACAAGCAACGCCCAACGAGGTATGATTAAAACCTACCTGACAATCTTCCTACTTACCACAACACTGGCTACCCTACTGGCCACCCTTTAAACCGCTCGAAGTGTGCCCCGACTTAAGCCCCGAGTCAATTCTAATACCACAAACAAGGTAAGAAGAAGCACCCAAGCACACACCACCAACATCCCACCCCCAAGCGAATACATCAACGCCACCCCACTTGAATCCCCCCGCAAAACAAAAAACTCTTTAAACTCATCCACCACCACTCATGAACCCTCATATCACCCCCCTCAAAATCAGCCGGCAGCCAACACAACCCCTACAAGATAGGCAACCACGTACCCAATCACCGAACGGTCCCCCCAAGTTTCAGGAAAAGGCTCAGCAGCCAGAGCCGCCGAATAAGCAAACACAACTAACATTCCCCCCAAATAAATTAAAAACAACACCAATGATAAAAAAGCCCCACCATGCCCAACTAAAATCCCACACCCCACCCCCGCCGCCACAACCAACCCAAAAGCAGCAAAGTAAGGGGCGGGATTTGAAGCCACAGCAACCAACCCCACAATCAACCCTAACAGAAATAAAGACACAAGATAAGTCATAATTCCCGCCCGGACTCTAACCGAAACCAATGACTTGAAAAACCACCGTTGTAATTCAACTACGGGAACCCTTAATGGCAAGCCTACGAAAAACCCACCCCCTACTAAAAATTGCTAACCACGCACTAATTGATCTCCCCACTCCCTCCAATATCTCAGTCTGATGAAATTTTGGTTCCCTCCTAGGACTATGTCTAATCGCACAAATCCTGACCGGCCTATTCCTAGCCATACACTACACCTCGGACATTTCCACTGCATATTCCTCTGTAGTTCATATCTGCCGAGACGTCACCTACGGCTGACTTATCCGAAGCATGCATGCCAACGGAGCCTCCTTCTTCTTTATCTGCCTTTACATTCACATTGCCCGAGGCCTATACTACGGATCCTACCTCTACAAAGAAACATGAAACATCGGAGTAATCCTCTTTCTTCTGACTATAATTACCGCCTTCGTCGGCTACGTCCTACCCTGAGGCCAAATATCATTCTGAGGAGCCACAGTCATTACCAACCTAATATCCGCCGTTCCATACATCGGAAACGAACTAGTCCAATGAATCTGGGGCGGCTTCTCCATTGACAATGCAACCCTTACTCGATTCTTTGCCTTCCATTTTCTATTCCCCTTCGTCATCGTAGCAGCAACAGTAATCCACCTTCTCTTCCTCCACGAAACCGGATCCAACAACCCAGCAGGCCTAAACTCAGACGCCGATAAAATCCCCTTCCACCCCTACTTCACATACAAAGACCTCCTAGGGTTTGCAGTTCTTCTCGCGGCCCTTACAACCCTATCCCTCTTTTGACCTAACCTTCTTGGTGACCCAGACAATTTCACGCCCGCCAATCCCCTAGTAACCCCGCCCCACATCAAACCAGAATGATACTTTCTCTTCGCATACGCCATTCTCCGATCCATCCCCAATAAACTGGGGGGCGTCCTAGCCCTCTTGGCCTCCATCTTAGTGCTCTTTGTCGTCCCCATCCTCCACACATCCAAACAACGAGCAATCACCTTCCGACCAATCACACAACTCCTTTTCTGAACCCTGGCCGCAGACATACTAATCCTAACATGAATCGGAGGCATGCCAGTAGAACACCCATACGTCCTTATCGGCCAGGCCGCATCCGTGCTTTACTTCTCTTTATTCTTAATTTTCACCCCTATCGCAGGATGAGCCGAAAACAAGGCACTTGAATGAAACTGCCCTAATAGCTTAGCCTAAAAGCACCGGTCTTGTAATCCGGAGATCGGAGGTTAAAATCCCCCTTAGTGCCCAAAGAGGAGAGATTTTAACTCCCACCCCCAACTCCCAAAGACCCCCAACTCCCAAAGCTGGAATTCTAAATTAAACTACTCTCTGACTCACCCGGACTCTGCCCAACCAAGAGAGCCGCCTACTAGTCCTAAAATCATTATGTATTCAATAACATAACATGTACAGTCCTCCATTACCTATAGTAAACCTTATTATAAGGATATTACTACATCTATGTACACATACATATATTATGTCAGGGGTACATATTATGTATAATTTTACATTAATGAATCTAGGGACATTTAGGTTATTCTCCCATCACTGAAATAGAACTTACAAACACCAACATTCAACTATGGTATACATAAGCATTCTTTGAAACCTCACGGGTAAGTTAATTTAACTTGATAAATCGAATATGCAGCATAACTTCATCTAAACATCCTATATCCCATATCAACAAAAACAGGACCTCAAATAATTAATGTAGTAAGAAACCACCAACTGGTTTATTCTGAATGTATATTCTGCATGATGGGTCAGGGACATCTATCTTGAGGGTCGCACACAGTGAATTATTACTGGCATCTGGTTCCTATTTCAGGGCCATATGTTCTAAAACTCCCTACTCGGATAATTATACTGGCATCTGGTTAATGGTGGAATGCTAATTGTCCATGACCCACCATGCCAAGGCGTTCTCTTAAATGCATCTGGTTCTTTTTTTAGGTTTTCCTTTCACCTGGCATGTGCGACACCTTTGAACAATGACAAACAAGGTCGTACTTGCTCTTGCTTTCCAAAGTATTAAAAAATGTAATGTTGGAAAGATATTATATAAAGAACAACATTAAATTATATCAAGTGCATAAAGTATAACTCCATACTCCTAATTCCTCTAAACTTACCTCCTTCTTATAATTTAAAGGGTCGCGCGCGACAAACCCCCCTACCCCCCTTAGCCGAACAAGTCTTATTCTTCCTGCCAAACCCCTAAAACAGGTAAAGCTCGAACGGCAATTTCAACAAGTGCTGATTTGTGCTGAAATATATATATATACATTGTTACAGTACAAAACACAATGTATA